AATATAGAATCCACTCATGGGGGAGAAGTCCTTCCCGTATCAGGCACTAATCTATTTTTAACGTCTAATTAGATAGGGAAATTATTCGAATTAAATTAAGAATAGAAGCTGGTTGCTTTTTCTTTCCCATAATTAATTGAAGCCGTAGGGCCCTATCCATTTATTCATTCGACCCAACTTTCTTTTGTTCCGTTCCAAGAATTTCAACAGGGTTTTGTACCGATCCGATAAAAATGAAATAGACTCAGAACTCTCCGTTGATACGACATGCTATTTTTTCCATTCATTCCCTTTCCTTTCAGGATCAGTCGTGGTCTTCCAAACTTTACCGACGGTATGGACGAATTCCTCGCTTCATCTAAATGTGTAAAAGATTCTAGCCGCACTTAAAAGCCGAGTACTCTACCGTTGAGTTAGCAACCCGAAGAAAATAGAAAAAATTGAAACAAAATTTCAATATTTAAATGAATTTGAATTGAATTTTCATTCAAATTGAAAATTTTTCAAATTAAAGGCTGTGTAGATACAATCAAAATCAATTAAATAAAGAGAAAAGGAATTAGACAAGGGAATCAAACAATTGAGCTAACAAATCGAAAAAAAAAAAAAAAAACAGATTTTCTAATGGATTAGAAACAGAAAAATGAATAGATCAGATCAAAATACAAGAAATTCTCAGATAAAAGAAAAATATATAGAGAGAATTGTAAAAATTTATAGAGCACATCCTATGTTATCTATTTTTTTTTCAATCAAAAAAACCTCTTGTATCAAAGAAAACATCATTTGAATGGGGTAAAGTAAAAAACCAAACCTACGGGACGGAAATAAATAGATCCACTTCACTGAATTATATTTGTTCGATACACTGTTGTCAATATAAATGTTGAGAAAAGAATACAATGGAAAAAAAGCAAAAGAGATTTCATTGAAATCTTTTTTTAAACTGAATTTCAATTTAACAATGAAATAATATTCAAAATTGTCTTGGATTGACACTAGATATCTAATCTACATAGATACAAAAAGTGGAGATGGAAGAATTGGAAAAAAAAAAGATATCGAATTTTTAATGTATTCCATCAATCTAAGTGGAATAAGCAAACTTGATTCCTTGTTGGTTAGTCAAATTCCAATGAAAACCACACAATTGAAAGAAACGAAATGTCCAAATTTGAGATTTATATGATCAATAAACTAAGGTTTTGTTGTTATCGACCATAGAATTCGACAGAAGCAATGATAAATAGATACGAATAGAGCAGATAAGGGGGGAAATAAAAAAATAGTAGAGAAAAGTTATACAAAGTTATATACAAATCACTACCCCCCCTTGGTATTTCTTTAATTGAATTTCGTTTGATTAGGTCGAAGTTCCTTAAAAACTTCCGCCTTCTTAAAAATATCCTGAACAGTTCCTGTAGGTTGAGCACCTTTTTCAAGGAAATATAGAATAGCAGGAACATTTAAATAAGTTTGATTCTTCATTGGATCATAAAAACCCACTTTTCGAAGATCTTTTCCTTCTCTTCGGGATCGAACATCAATTGCAACGATTCGATAGACGGCTCATTGGGATAGATATAGATGAACAATACCCCCCCCCTAGAAACGTATAGGAAGTTTTCTCCTCGTACGGCTCGAGAAAAAATGATTTGATTCGAAGTTTTATCTATGTATGGAATTCTAATAAATGACAAATGGGCCTAGAAAATCAATTAGACTATGATTTAAGTCTTTTTTTCTTCTTCCTTCCTGAAAATGAAAAAGAAACCATTCGTACTCATAACTCAAGTTGGATAACTCTCAAATAGCTTAAAGGAAAAAATCTTTAATCAATTTCATCTATTGAGTGGTCTTTGCCCCCTTTTGTTTGTCTCGTTAAAAATTCTATTTGGATTCTTCAGTCTGATCCAGTTATTGAGACTATCGAGACAATTAAAATGGTGTTTCCTTGTTCTGAGATCCTTTATCTTTTTTGTTTTAAATCATTGGGTTTAGACATTACTTCGGTGCTTCTTAATCCTTTCAAAATGGCAGCAACATACCCTTTTTTGTGATTTCTTTCTATCAAAGAATCCTACGGACAGCAGATTCCCGCGTGATACACTTTGGATCGAAAAAGTTTGATCAATTCCAACAAGTTTTGCTTTTGAATTGGAAACTTGCTCAAATTGGATCCTTTCCATTTCTATATCGAAGATATATTTACGAAGTTGTTCCAATTTATTGATTGGCATTAACCCTAGACCCTTGCCCCCAGAAATGAATTAATCATTTCTACTCGAGCTCCATCGTAGACTATTTACAACCCAATAAAAAACGAAGGGTTCGAGTGGAACAGAACAAACGATGTCGAGCCAAGAGCACCTTCATTCCTATATAAATATAAAATAGCGGATGTAAAAATCCACAACAGATCTGTCCTTCAAGTCGCACGTTGCTTTCTACCGCATCGTTTCAAACGAAGTTTTACCATAACATTCCTCTAATTTGGAAGCGGTATGGAATTGATTCAATCATGGAATCATGAATAGTCATTGGTTCAGTTGTACATAGACATCGTAATCTATACTTTTTCTTCTATATATGTGTAAATATTTTTCTGAAGAAGTCTTAGCAAGACACCGTCTTTAACATATAAAAAAATAGAAATAGCTAAACGAAAAATAAGTTCTTTTAGAGTCTGCGACTTCAAGTGCAAGTGACTCAATAGGATAGATTGACCTATTTCCTACTTTTTGAGTACCAAAAATGCAACTTACAAGGAATCATTCGAAATAGTTATTAAAACTATTTCGAATTGGAAAAAAAAGGTTCCTATTTAGACATCATTGGTTTATTTGAAGAAAATTGGACAGTAAGGATCACATTTGATCATCTTAGGAAAGATAAGTCTTTCTTTTTTAATTGACTCATCACTGATTTTAAATAGATCACAGAAAAGAAGAAAGAAATCCCATTTTTTTCACGAGATGGATAAAAAAACTGATGTAAGGTAAGATTTGAATCTTTATTCTTTTCATCTGATTGCGAAAATCAAAATCGAAAAAATAGGGAGGGATTCTCGTATCTATCAGATAGACTGAACAATTGTCACTGTTATAGATATTCTATAATACTGAATTTAATTAATTTAAGTTAAAATAATTTAAGGGATCTCCCAAAACCCTTTTTCACAAAAACCCAAAGGCTATTGTCATTGAAATAGAACGATACATACATATAAGCTAAACATTTCCTCATTTTATTGTATTTTGTTTAACATGGGGTTGAGTAATATTTCAATAATCGAATCTTGTCATAAAGTAAATAAAAGGGATAGGATAAATCACCCCTGCCTCAAACCAACCGTTACATAGATTTACAATTCTTCATTATAGCCAAAGAAAAAATCAAATACCTAAATAAAATGAGATTCAAAGAAAATACATCGATTCCATAACATATATAAATATGTTATTTGATCTTTTGTTAATGAGATTTGGACAGACACAGATACTTAAATTAATACTGATTAGCTCTTATCCACTCCCCTATTCCTTCTATGGGAATGATAGAGCATAAAAAAAGGGATGGTAAATGACTTGTCTAGTTACAAAGACAAACAAGAAATCCAAATTAAGTAAAACTTTAGTCTAACCCACTAAGAGACTTAGTCCTATTGATTGATGATTGAATTTAATCAATACCAAGAACTCGCTCTTGTTTCGAATTCGGAGATCTCGAGAAAAATCTAATTACTAATTAGACCCCCTCGTTTACGGGATAAATAATAAGAGATAGGGAATATAGATTCTTTTGCATCTCGATTCAAAATACATCCATCATTGAAAATGAAAATAAATAGAGGATGGAAAGTTTTTCTAAATAACTAACTTCCCCTAAATAGCAAAGGGAATGAGCATATGATAAAAAGCCCACTCAACTTTTTTGAATTCAAACTCTTGATCCATCTTACCTGATAAAAAGTAGATTCAGGTCCAGCTGCGTGTCATTTGAACTCGATTCAGTTCAGTTTGTGAAAAAAAAAAAACGGATTCATATAAGATAAAAAATCGCATTCCATCTAACACTAGACTTTAAACAGAACGTTGTTCAAGAAAACAATTTTTATTCTAAAAAAAAAAAAAACGGAAACAGATATGGCTCTGGGACGGAAGGATTCGAACCTCCGAATAGCGGGACCAAAACCCGTTGCCTTACCACTTGGCCACGCCCCATTTCAATTTCTAATCTACACTAAGAAACAATAATATTGTTATTGGTTGTTTGTCAACTCCTGTCCGAATATCTATAGAATAGATAGTTACTAACTAGGATTTTGATCCATATAGATATAGAATTCGACTTAATTTATTGATCATTACATATAATTCAATTAAGATATTGTATGAAAGTATGATTTCTTCTATTCTCCTTTGAGAATTGGAGGATTTTTGTTTTGATTGGGTGGTTTCAAAGAAAAAGAAGGATCTTTTGTATACCTTACTTACTTTCTTCCTTTTTCTTTATCTTTATATCAATAACTCAATCAAAATGCAATTATCTCCAAGAACAAAATGTCTGTTATGCTTAATATCTTTAGTTTGATCTGTATTTGTCTTAATTCTGCCCTTTATTCGAGTAGTTTTTTCTTCGGCAAATTGCCCGAAGCCTACGCTTTTTTGAATCCAATCGTAGATGTTATGCCAGTCATACCTGTGCTTTTTTTTCTCTTAGCCTTTGTTTGGCAAGCTGCTGTAAGTTTTCGATGAGATCCTTAATAATATCCTAGAAAATTCATGATTTCTTCGAGAAAAAATTCTAATAATTGATAAAATAAGATAAGTTTTAGAGTCTGAAACCTCGATTCACACATTGAAATTCTCAGGTAGTCGCCATAAATCCGTCTTACCGCATTTCCTCCCTTTTTGTTTTGACCTTTTTCCAGTGAAAGACCCTAACCCCTATTATATTAGGTTATATTAGGGTCTCCCACAATATCGAATTTTTTGGAT